AAATAAGCGCGTCACAAATTCCATAAAGATTACTTCTCAATACAATTTCTTTCAAATTCATTAAAATTTCATGTACCGATTCTTGAATACCCACTATGGTAGAATATTCATGTGGGATTTTCTCAGATTTTGCGCGTGTAATACACGTTCCTTCTATTTCTCCAAGCAAAACTCTTCGCATCGCAATGCCGATTGTGTCGGCTTGACCTTTCATAAGTGGAGACAAAATAAAGCGTCCATAATAAAGACGCTTACTGTCTGCTCTTGATTCAACACACTTCCACTGTAGTGTCCCAGTAGATACTTTGACTTTCTCTCGAACCATAGTAATATTATTTGTCAGATCGTTGAGTCATTTTTTTCTCTTGAAATCTTTTCTATTTCTACACCCGTCTTTTTTTAGGGGGTCTGCAACCATTATGTGGCATAGGGGTTACATCCCGTACAAAATTTAAAAGGATACCGCTTCTACGAATAGCTCGTAATGCTGCATCTCTTCCGAGACCAGGACCCTTTATCATGACTTCTGCTCGTTGCATACCTTGATCTGCTACTGCTCTAATAGCACTTCCTGCTGCGGTTTGAGCAGCAAAGGGCGTACCTCTTCTTGTACCCCTGAATCCACAAGTACCGGCTGAGGACCAAGAAATTACCCGACCCCGTACATCCGTAACAGTCACAATGGTGTTGTTGAAACTTGCTTGAACATGAATAACGCCCTTTGGTATTCGACGTCCACTTTTACGCGAACCAATCCGTCCAGTCCTACGTGAACCACTTCTTGTTGTAGATTTTGCCATATTGGTGCCATATTTGATCATTTCATAAATATAAGTCAGCGATATATGGATATATCCATTTCATGTCAAAACGATCTTGTTTTTTTTTTTTATTTGTTCATCGTTTCTTTTCTAGAGTCCCTTTTCAAAAGATTATCCTTGTCTTTGTTTATGTCTCGGGTTGGAACAAATTACTATAATCCGTCCCCTCCTGCGGATCAGTCGACATTTTTCACAAATTTTCCGAACAGAAGCCCTTATTTTCATAATTGTTATGCCTTAAATGAATTTCGAATCTACTTATTGGTATTGGAAGAAAATAAGTTTCTTGAAATTTTTGAACCGTGAATTGTATCCCCATGAAAGGAGTGTTGAAAAATCACCTACTCACTCAAATCCTTTTGTGTAGTCTATAAAATATACGCCCTCTATTTGAATCATAACGACTTTCTTCAATTTTAACTATATCCACCGATAGTATATGTATAAAACAAGGTCAGACCCTTCCCAAAACATAACCTAGAATCTTACTTCGTTGGCTAAACCATCTAACAGATTTTTTTTTCACAACACAAAAGGAAGCTCCAAATACAATTTGGATAGAAGAATAATTACCATATATAACACAAAATTTCTCCGCCGATTCTTTCTAGTCGAGCCGCTCGGTCTGTCATTATACCCCGAGAAGTAGAGAGAATTACAATCCCCATCCCATCTAAAATTCTAGGAATTCGTTCATAGTTAAAATAGATTCGTAGACCGGGTCGGCTGATTCGTTTTAAATTTAAAATGGGTCTATACGGTCCTTTCCTATTCCTTCTATGTCGTAGGGTTAAACCCAAAAACTCTTTTTTGTTTTCCACGAGTTTCCTTACGTTTTCTATAAAACCCTCTCGCAAAAGTATTTTAACAAAGTTTTCGGTGATGTTAGTAGATGCTATTCGAACCGTTCCTTTTCGATTCATGTCAGCATTTCGTATACAAGTTATTATGTCAGCAATAGTGTCCTTGCCCATGATAAACTCAAAAATTTGTTGCTTTCAAATTTTGATATAATCAACATGTTCTTTTTTTTATGAAAATTATTAAAAGTATATGCATGAGACATACTCCACTAAATTTGTATTTATCTATTGTATTTGGATACTATGGATATATGGAGGTTTCATCTTATAATACTTCAGGCGCTAATGAAACTATTTTAGTAAAATTCAACTGTCTCAATTCTCGGGCGATCGCACCAAAAACTCGAGTTCCCTTTGGATTTCCTTCTTGATCAATGACAACTGCAGCATTGTCATCATAACGTATTATCATACCGTTATCTCGTCTGAGTTCTTTACAAGTACGTACAATTACAGCCCTGATCACTTCGGATCTTTCTAGAAGCATATTTGGTACTGCTTCCTTGATCACAGCAACAATAACGTCACCAATATGAGCATATCTACGATTACTGGCTCCTATGATTCGAATACACATCAATTCTCGGGCGCCGCTATTGTCCGCTACATTCAAATGGGTTTGAGGTTGAATCATATCGTTTTTTTAATCTTTTTTTTTAAATGTTTAATTTTAAGTAAAGCACTGAAAGGACGAAGTAAAAAAAAAACCACATTTTTTTATACCCAAGATTTTTCCTTTGGTTCGACATTCCTATCCAGAAATAATGAATTGAGTTCTTATAGGCATTTTGGACGCCGCTATTGAAATAGCCCTTCGAGCGGTATTTTCAGCGACTTCACTCATTTCATAAAGGATTCTACCCGGTTTAACGACGGCTACCCAATATTCGGGAGATCCTTTCCCGGACCCCATACGGGTTTCCGTGGGTCTTACTGTAACTGGTTTGTCTGGAAATATACGTACCCATATTTTTCCACCACGCCGTACATTTCGTGTCATTGCTCGGCGCCCTGCTTCGATTTGTCTAGATGTGATCCAAGCGGGTTCAAGTGCTTGAAGAGCATATCTGCCGAAACTAATATGATTACCTCGATAAGATATTCCTTTCATTCTTCCTCTATGTTGTTTACGGAATCTTGTTCTTTTGGGGTTATAATTGATGGTTCTTTCTCAATTCCATCTCTACTACAGAACTGGATATGAGAGTTTCTTCTCATCCAGCTCCTCGCGAATGAAAGGACTAAAAGGATTAAAAAAGATTTTATCAAGATATACAGGGATTTAATGAATAATATACTGAAGCGTATTATTCTTTGAAATTTGAAAATTTCATCTAATTAATCTATTTTTTTACCATTAGAAAAACCTTTATTTTGTTTTGCCTTTTACTATATCGGATCTATCAAAATTAATCAATCCAATAAAATCAAACTTTCGCGGGCGAATATTTACTCTTTCAATATCTATTTCAGTTATAGGGTTAGTTCATGACCTCTCCGAATAAAAGAATAGTTTAGTTCCCGGGTTCGTTCCGCCATCCCACCCACTAAATCATTAAGATTTATTTCCAATAGAATCTCCTTTATTCACGGGTTCCGTCGTTCCCATTGCTTCTCCATTAATGTTTAGGTCTGAATTCTCCAACGGAGTCCGTAATTAATTTTTTTCTTAAGTCAATTTTCTCAGTTTTTATTGGCTCGAGGCTCTTTATTTTTTTGTTCTATGAGCTGATTCATCTAATTATGGATGAATCATTATTGATGCTGTATTATACTGTTGTTTATGAGATGACTCACAGACCTTACATATTGGAATCCTATGTCGTTGATATTTTATTTCTCTCTTTCTCTCATCCTTCCATTTATCCGCATGCTTTTCTATTTTCCTTCACAACGTCTAACTTCACAACCCATAATCAAATTGGGTTTTTGGGTTTCTGGAAAAAAAAAAATTTCAGTTGCTACAACGATATGATCGATATATTATATCTTGACTGGTTCTTTGGATTCAGATAATGCGAAGCAATGAGTTGGTTATTAGTGCTATAGTTATTAGTTCATACTACAGGACCGTCCATTGTTTTGAATCCGAGCCCTAAAAAAACCAACGAGTCACACACTAAGCATAGCAATTATATAAAAAAATAAATCGAATTTTTATTCAACCCTATAGAATTGTGGAATTTATCATTTTTATTTTGATTGAACGTACAAAGAGTTTGTTCTTGGTTTAGTTCATTTCCATCAATGGGTAGACTCTAAAGACACGTAAAGTCTTCTTTTTCTTCGTCTACAAATATCCAAATTTTGATTCCTAATATCCCGTATATAGTTCGAACTGTATAGGAACAATAATCAATTTTAGCTCCAATGGTTTGTAGAGGAACTCTACCTTCTCTAATCCATTCGGCGCGCGCAATTTCTTTTCCGTCAAGACGCCCTGCAATTTGTACTTGAATTCCTTTTGTATCTGCCTGTTCAGTTAATTCAATAGCTTTTTTCATTGCTTTGCGAAAAGAAACTCTATTTTTTAATTGGCCGGCTATAAATTCGGCAAGAATATTGGGGTGTCCATAAGGATTTGCAATTCTTGTAATAGCAATGTTTATTTTTCGATTCACACAATTAAGTTCTTTTTGTACATTCATCTGTAATTCTTCAACTCTTCGCGGTACATTTTCTAGTAAAAATTTTGGGAATCCTATATATATTATGACTTGAATTAGATCAATTCTTTTTTGAATCTCTATCCGGGCAATTCCCTCAAGACCGGAGGATATTATCATGNTTTTTTGTACATAATTCTTAAGAATGTTTCGTATTTTTTGATCTTCTTGTAGACCTTCGCAATAATTTTTTGGTTTTGCAAACCAAAGCGAATGATGACTTTGTGTTGTACCAAGTCGGAAACCAAGTGGATTTATTTTTTGTCCCATAATCCCCCACTCCTATATGTATATGTATTATGACATGTCATAGTTTTTTTATTTTTTTATTTTTTTTTATTAATACAGTCTTTTTTAGCAGTCAAGATAGTCCCTATATTCATATTCATCTAACGAGATATCTTTTAAAACAATAGTTATATGACAAGTGCGTCTTTTACTCATAGAACTACGCCCTCGAGCTTGAGGTTTTAATCTTTTCGGAGTAGGACCCTCGTTTACTTCGGCTTTAATAATGAATAAACTCGCTTCGTTGAAACCCAAATTGTGAATACCATTTGCTGCTGCAGAATAAACCAATTTTTTAATGGGATAACATGCTCTATAAGGCATGAGTTCGAGTATCATAAGGGCTTCCTCGTAAGAACGTC